AATTTGAATGAATTAGAGATTCCGTATACAATTCTAAGTAGACCTTAACTACACATGCATCTGAACATATATGCATTATCTTTATGTATTTCAATAAAAAGGAGGTTTTTCAATGCGAGATCTAAAAACATATCTCTCCGTGGCTCCAGTCCTAAGTACGCTATGGTTTGGGGCTTTAGCAGGTCTATTGATAGAGATTAATCGTTTTTTCCCGGATGCGTTGACATTTCCCTTTTTTTCATTCTAGTTATTTACATTATTTACAAAGGAATGACGAAGATTTTATATAGAATCCAATATCGTTAACTAATCCCTACCCCCTTTTTTCTCTTTTTTCCTTTTATTCTTATTTTCTTTTTTATAAAAATTAAAAAAAAATAAGGGACGAAAGAGAAAGAATAAAAGTGGATTCAACATCGTCGAGACTCAGAGGCATTTCAAATGAAATGAATAAATGGAGGCATGGGAGTAGAGTATAGTATAAAGGGTCAAGTGCAAGGATACAATATCTTTAACTTAAATAGCTTACTTCAGGGTGAAATAGAATTTCGAAATCATTGTCTTACTTATCCTTTACTTATCCTATGGCTTTGCTTTGATTTATTATTCCTTTTTAGAATTGGATTTCAAGTTAGTAACTTCGATTTGTTCTTTTTTCCTTTTTATTCCTTTTCAAATCAAAATCAAATAGAAATAGAAGAGTTGAGTCAATCAAAAATTAAAATGCAAAGGAGGTTAATGGCCAAGAGAAAAGACGCGCGAGTCACAGTGATTTTGGAATGTAACGGTTGTATCCGAAACGGTGTTAAGAAGGTATCAACGGGCATTTCCAGATATATTACTCAAAAGAACCGGCACAATACGCCAAATCAATTAGAATTAAGAAAATTCTGTCCCTATTGTTACAAACATATGATTCATGGGGAAATAAAGAAATAGATCGACCCAATATGTCTTATCCTTTCCTTTCAAGCGGAAAAATGACATTATATAGAACATATTTGAATCAAAAAGAATCCTACTTTGGGGGGTTAAAATGACAATTAAGAAATAGGATTTTCGGGATAATCAATCAATAAACTAAAAAAATCATGGATAAATTCAAGCGACCTTTTCTGAAACCCAAGCGATCTTTTCGTAAGCGTTTGCCCCCGATTCAGCCGGGGGATCGAATTGATTATAGAAACACGAGTTTACTTACTCGATTTGTTAGCGAACAGGGAAAAATATTATCTAGACGGGTGAATAGATTGACCTTGAAACAACAACGATTAATTACCACTGCTATAAAACAAGCTCGTATTTTATCTTTATTACCTTTTCTCAATAATGAGAAAAATAATCAGAAAAAATTTCAAAGAACCGAGTCGACCTCTAGAATTCTCAATAATAAGAAAAATAATGAGAAAAACTTTCAAAGAACCGAATCGACCTCTAGAACTAGAGGTGGTCTTAGAACCCGAAAGCAATAGGTTTATTCTTTGTTCATTTGAATCATAATTCAAATCCGAACTTAAACGAGAGTTGGTGTTTTGTTCGACAAATCCGACAATCCAGATTTTAGTATCGTGTCGTAAGAAAAAAATGAATCGAACAAAAAAAATATTTTTTTAATGTGTTCATTCATTTTGACTACTTTAGTATCTTTTCTCTGAGTCACTTCGATTCCACCTTCCCGGAGTTCATTCTCCGGGGAACTCCCTTTAGATTATTAGATTAATCTATCGTATTCTTTACGATCTAATTATTTTATGATTTCGTTCGGAAGCATATAAACACAATTCCTATTTGATACAGCTATTTGGGCCAGTATTTTACGATTAAGAAGCAACTGTCGTTTGTATAAATCATGTATAAATTGACTATAGCATGTTCCCTTTTCTCGAATTTTTGCGTTTATTCGAGTGATCCACAAACAGCGAAAATTTCTCTTTTGGTTATCCCTATCTCGATGAGCCGAAACCAAAGCTCTTATTTGCTGTTGAGAAATAGTTCGAGTAAGTTTTGAATGAGCCCCTCGAAAGCTTGAGGCAGATGAACGAGTTTTTTTTCTACGTCTTTGAGCTATATATCCGCGTTTCAGTCTGATCATTGAATAAAAAAACTTTGACAAATAACTAATGGATTTCTTTTTTTTTTTTCAGTTATTCTTTTGGTCTATTAATAAGTAAAGGGATTTTTCCAATGTATAAAATAGAAATTCCAATGGCTTTAGCTACTCTAACCTTCCCGACCACCTTTTTTCTTTATTAGTTATTTTACTGCGAAATAGGAAAGAAGTAAGAAATGATCTTTTGCTAGGTGTAAAAAAAAAAAAAGAAATATAAATTCGAAATGGAAAAAGGTGGGTTCCGTCGTTTCTATGGTTATTTCTTAAACGGTGAGGTCTTCTCTATACACCGGAGCCTTTACTTCATGGAATCTATAGGTAACTTGCAACTTGTATAGTTCACACCACACTCTTTGGCTCTACCTACGAATTATCCAGTAATAGGTCTTTCACAATCAGACCCACCTATACAGTAACGGTATTTCATTAGGAAAGTTAGCTTGGTAGCTGACCCTCGTAGTCCGTTCTTGACCGAGTGGGAACTTTATTTTTATGCTTTTATTATTATTATATTATTTTCATAAGATTTTCTCCGCTTAATGGATAAGCATTTGCTACCAATGGAGAATTTCCTCTCATCTTTAATTCAGGTGATTGGATTTTCACCAAAGAAAACCATAAACTTCATACACAATAAAGGGATCCATTGGCTTATTTTGCATTTTAATAATGAATGGAGTTCTATCTTCCATTCGATCCTATTTACGGTACCGATCATTTATACTGAAAAGCGATTTTCTTGCTTTAGCTCATGATCTAAACGAGTCGCACATACACCCTAGTACATGTTCCTCGGCGCTGAGGACATCCCCGAAGAGCGGGGGATTTCGTGACATTTCGAATTGGCTGTCTTGTATTTCTAATAAGTTGTTTAATAGTTGGCATGTTGAATCATATAATATATCTCATGGGCTGGTTTAGATTGATCCTAACCGGATTTTTCTGAATTTTTCTAATTTTTTCTATCTTTTTTCTAATTTTTTCTATCTATTATATAGAGAGAGTTTGAATAAAATTCGGAAGTAGAATGCCCATCCATTTTCCGCAAAATCCATTTTTGCATTCAAATCGTACTATATGAATCATTATGTTCTATAATCTTCACTAGTTTTTTTTTCTAAAAAAAAAGGCTAGATTTCAATTTTGAATCCTACAACATCGACAATTCCGTAAGCTACGGCTTCTTCTGGTGTCATAAAGACGTCTCTCTCCAGGTCGATAGCTATAATCCAAGGAGGTTGCTTCGTCGTTGCGTGATACCCATATATTACTGAGGCGCGGATCGACAATATCTGTTTTAGGTCCAGGGCACTTACTCCCAGGTCGCCGTCCAAATAAGAACTAACAGGCTGATGGATCATTACCCTGATGATAGAAGGTTTCTCTATCTCTCTATCTGGTGTGATGAAACGAACAGAAAAGTAAAGATAAAGACTAAATAGGAAAAAAGATAGAATTCCATAACCGTACAGGCATCATTTTTTGTACATTGCATACGGCTCTACAGCTAAATTGGCTCTGACTTTCGATTCCAGAAAGATAAAACTAGAATCTATAAGCCCCAGGCGGTTAAATAAAAGATCAAATTGCCACCCTTCTTTTCGCGGTTGTTAAAAAATACTATGATGGCTCCGTTGCTTTCTATTTTCAAATGGATTCTTTTTTTTTTTTTTATTGAGCAATCCCAAAGTTTCTTTTTGATCCAACTAAAAAAGGAAAAATCTTGTTTTTTCGCACTCTTTTTTTAGAACTTAATTTAAGAGCCCTTCGGTGTGAAAACAAAAAAGTTTGTGACGCTAAACTGGACTTCCGGTAGATAAAACAAAATCGGAAATACCTTTTATCTCATACTACTCTCTCGATACCTAATCAAATTTTTTTGAAAAAAAAACCAATACAAAAATTTTTCATATCGAATTCGAAGTGCCATGCTATTATTACTTAATGTTCATATGGCGAAGGCATAGTTTTCTTTTTTCTCTCAAATAAAAAACCTCATTGGCGCCGAGCGTGAGGGAATGCTAGACGTTTGGTACTTACTCCTCCAGACAATATAAAAGATGCCATGGATATGGCAGTTCCTACGCATATTGTATGGACCGGTGCGATCCCTGTTGTTACAGAAGCAAAAATAGCCAGCCCACCTATTGCCGATCCGCCATTGGAGTTTATATAACAATGAATAATTTCTTCCTTATTCTCGATGCCGTAAATTGTTATAAGCCCTACAGCATGATTTGCGGACTCGGGATCAATATCATCGCCCACAAAAAGGAATCGTTGGTGAGAAAGTCGGTTGATTAGGGTCAAATTGGTTCCCTTACGAACCGTACATGCACCTTTTGATGCATACGGTTCAAGAAAAGAATCAATGTATAGATTCCAGTGCTCTTTCTTTTTTTTTTCTATGCTTTTTTCTAGCAAAAGCAGGTTTTTCCAACTTGGAACGAAAGGGCTTTTTTTAGATTTTTCAATAAAAAAATTGACTTATTTCTTCCTTCTAAACTAAAAATAAAAAAAAGTCAAAAAACTTATTGAATTAACTTCTCATTGATATATTGTTTCATCGAGATTCAATTCAAATCACGATGGGATTTTCTTGTTCCTGAATGGGTCTCTTTTATGTTTTTAGGTTTATGCTCTACTCCGGGTAAAGATACGCCCCTCTTTTTGTGCATATAGGACAAATCTTGTCGTCACCATTTCTTTTTTTTTTGTTATGACTTTCCAAATAAGAACCGAAAATCGTTTATGATACACGTCGTAATCATAGATCTATTTCAAATTGGGTTTTTTCTAAGCGGAGTCTGGATACTTCATTTTTTGAGTCCAACCAAAGTCAACCATAAATTTTTCTAATTGAAAATAGTACTCTGAATCCCCCAACAATGGATTTCACGCTCCACTTTTTGGATGATTCCATTTATTTTGCTTGGGCGAAAGAAAGGATATCTCGATTAGGAGAGAGAACGGGGAAATCCCATAGGACCCAATATATCTGACAAGTCGCACTATAGGTCAACCCAAGAGTCATCCTTCTTGTCGTCTTCGTCTTCTGTTGTTCCAGGAATTTGGAAAGATAGTTGTGGAACACCAACAGGCATAATGGAAAGGAAAACGTGGAATATTATCTTTCACTTTGATGTGGAAACGTAAGAATTGTTGTCGTTATAATATTGTCTTTATCGTATTTATTTTTCCAATCTATACTGTCTATACAGTAGGAAAGATAGACAAATAGTCCTTTCTAATGATAAATACAGATAGACGCATTTACTCATAGAAAAAGGTATCAACCCCCATTGCATATTGGTGCTTATCGAGTATAGAATAAATCTGCTTCTCTTTTTTCCTACGAACAGAATAGAATATAACCTAACTCTTGTTAGGAAATAATCCACTTAAGAAGGAGGTCTATAGGATAGTCAGAGTATAGTCTTTTCCAATGCAATAAAGTTAGTTAGTGTCTATTTTTCTTTGAGAAAGGGGTATTTTCCATGGGTTTGCCTTGGTATCGTGTTCATACTGTTGTATTGAATGATCCCGGCCGGTTGCTTTCCGTTCATATAATGCATACAGCTCTGGTTGCTGGTTGGGCGGGCTCAATGGCTTTGTATGAATTAGCCGTTTTTGACCCTTCTGACCCTGTTCTTGATCCAATGTGGAGACAGGGAATGTTCGTTATACCCTTCATGACTCGTTTAGGAATAACCAATTCCTGGGGAGGTTGGAGTATTACAGGGGGGACTGCAACGAATCCGGGTATTTGGAGTTACGAGGGTGTAGCTGGGGCACATATTATGTTTTCTGGCTTATGCTTTTTGGCAGCTATCTGGCATTGGGTCTATTGGGATCTAGAAATATTTTCTGATGAACGTACAGGAAAACCCTCTTTGGATTTGCCTAAGATCTTTGGAATTCATTTATTTCTCTCCGGGGTGGCTTGCTTTGGTTTTGGTGCATTTCATGTCACGGGCTTATACGGTCCTGGAATATGGGTGTCCGATCCTTATGGACTAACTGGAACAGTACAACCTGTAAATCCGGCATGGGGCGTGGAAGGTTTTGACCCTTTTGTTGCGGGAGGAATAGCTTCTCATCATATTGCAGCCGGTACGTTGGGCATATTAGCGGGCCTATTCCATCTTAGCGTACGACCGCCACAACGTATATATAAAGGATTGCGTATGGGGAATATTGAAACCGTACTCTCTAGCAGTATCGCGGCTGTATTTTTTGCAGCTTTTGTTGTTGCTGGAACTATGTGGTATGGGTCGGCAACTACTCCCATCGAATTGTTTGGGCCCACTCGTTATCAATGGGATCAGGGTTACTTTCAGCAAGAGATATATCGACGAGTTAGTACCGGTCTATCAGAAAATCTAAGTTTCTCAGAAGCCTGGTCTAAAATTCCCGAAAAATTAGCTTTTTATGATTATATTGGCAATAATCCGGCAAAGGGGGGATTATTCAGGGCAGGATCCATGGATAATGGAGATGGGATAGCAGTTGGTTGGTTAGGACACCCTATCTTTAGAGATAAAGAAGGGCGTGAGCTTTTCGTACGTCGTATGCCTACTTTTTTTGAAACCTTTCCGGTCGTTTTGGTAGATGGTGACGGAATTGTCAGAGCCGATGTTCCTTTTAGAAGAGCAGAATCGAAGTATAGTGTTGAACAAGTAGGTGTAACCGTTGAGTTCTACGGTGGCGAACTAAATGGAGTCAATTATAGTGATCCTGCTACTGTTAAAAAATATGCTAGACGCGCTCAGTTGGGTGAAATTTTTGAATTAGACCGTGCGACTTTGAAATCCGATGGTGTTTTTCGTAGCAGTCCAAGGGGTTGGTTTACTTTTGGGCATGCTTCATTTGCTTTGCTCTTCTTCTTCGGACACATTTGGCATGGTGCTAGAACCTTGTTCAGAGATGTTTTTGCTGGTATTGATCCAGATTTGGATACTCAAGTAGAGTTTGGCGCATTCCAAAAGCTTGGAGATCCAACTACAAAACGACAGGTGGTCTGATACAAGACTACTTTGGGATTTTTCCTCTATTTTCTTTTTTGCGGGGGTTTACATACAGAGTAAGTTTGAATTACCGCTTCTTTTATTCTCACTCTTTCATTTCAAGATGATGTGTTCTAAAAAGAAAATAGAATAATAAAAAAATAAAAAACAAATAGGTAGGGAAGTTATAATTGTAAACCACGATCGAATTTATGGAAGCATTGGTTTATACATTCCTTTTAGTATCGACTCTAGGGATAATTTTTTTCGCTATCTTTTTTCGAGAACCACCTAAAATTTCAACTAAAAAATAAAATAGAAAATGATTTTCATTATCTCAATTCCCTAATTGACCCGACAGTACCCGTTTTGGGAATGTCCAGT